TGCCCTATATGTACAAATGGAATTCGGGCAGATCTTTTCCCGGAGTAGAACATGAACCTAAAAAAGTTGAAAGGGCCCGTTCAGGAACAATAAAATGACATCGTCATTTGAATCTCGATGAAACAATACATCAGTGAGAGGTTAGTTCAATAAGTTCAGTAAATTCTTTTTTTTTATAGGTAAGGGAACAAAAACTCATCTTATGTTATGAGTTTTGAAAAATAGAAGAAGAAGACCCCCTTCTTTCATTAGAAAAACAAAAACCTGTTACAGAAAAAAAAAAAAAAGAAATAGAACTGGAATCGACACATTGATTCTTTTTTTCGCAATTTTTTTTTTTGAACCGTATGCATCCAAAGGTGCATGTACGGTTACTAAGGGAACCAATTTTGTCCTAATCAACCGACTTCATCGAGAAAGATTACTTTTTTTAGGCCAAGAAATTGATAGCGAGATCTCGAATCAACTTGTTGGTCTCATGGTATATCTCAGTATAGAAGATGATACTAAGGATCTTTATTTATTTATAAACTCTCCCGGCGGATGGGTAATACCAGGAATAGCCATTTATGATACTATGCAATTTGTGCCACCCGATGTGCATACAATATGCATGGGATTAGCCGCTTCAATGGGATCTTTCATTCTGGTCGGAGGAGAAATTACCAAACGTCTAGCATTCCCTCACGCTTGGCGCCAATGAGTTTTTTTATTTGAAAAAAAAAAGGAAGACTATGCCTTCGCCATATTAAATATGAATAATAAGTAATAATAGCATGGCACTTCGAGTTCGATATGAGCAAACCATTATTGTTTTTTCATAACATGAGATTTTATGTCGAGATAGTAGTATGAAACATAGGTCATTTCGGATTTGATCTTATGTGTCGGGGGTACATTTCAGCGTCACAAACCATTTTTTTCCACACCAGAATTCTCTTTCTGATATTTATGTTATGAAATGAAAGAAAAAGTACGAAAATGAAAAAAAAAAAAATATTATTTTTTTCCTTATCTGATCGTATCAGAAAGAAACTTTGGGATTGCTAAATCACAGACAAAATAAATATATAAAGCAACAGAACCATCATAGTATTTTTTTTTACTCCTACGAAAGGAAGGGTGGTAAATGGATCATTCAACGATCTGGATCGGATGGATTCTTTTTCTTTCTTCAATAGAATAGAAGAGAAGAAAAAGAAAAAGTAAATTCCATTGTGGAGCCGTATGCACAAAAGATGCCTGTACGGTTGTACAATTCTATTTTTTTTTTCTTATTTTTTTTATCCTTTACTTTAGCCCAATCATGCAAGATAGAAGAACCGTTCATGATGTTATATCAATATCATCAGGGTTATGATTCACCAACCTGCTAGTTCTTTTTATGAGGCACAAGCAGGCGAATTTATCCTGGAAGCGGAAGAACTACTGAAACTTCGCGAAACCCTCACAAGGGTTTATGTACAAAGAACGGGTAACCCTTTATGGGTTGTATCCGAAGACATGGAAAGGGATGTTTTTATGTCAGCAACAGAAGCCCAAGCTCATGGCATTGTTGATCTTGTAGCGGTCGAAAATGAAAATACTGGGGATTCCATGTAAATACATTTCAAACCATAATTCGAATTTTCTGCGATTTGATATTGAATAGAAAAAATTCATATCAATCATCAGGTTAAGATCGATCTAAACCAACCCATTCCGTTCTAGAATTCTATATATACATACGACATGCCAACTATTAAACAACTTATTAGAAACACAAGACAGCCAATAAAAAATGTCACGAAATCTCCCGCTCTTAGAGGATGTCCTCAGCGTCGAGGAACATGTACTAGGGTGTATGTGCGATTCGTTCAGATCATGAGTTCGAAAAAATGAGACAATTTTCCAGTATCAATGACCAGTACCAATGAATAGGATAGATAGAGAAGATCTATCATATACCTATATTGTGTTTGGAATTTATGGTTTACATTGGTGCAAATCCAATCACCTAGATTTGAGATGAAAAGCAATTCCCCATTGGGGGCAAATGGTTATCCATTAAGCGGAGGAAATGGTATTATAAGAAGCAAAAAGGTTATACCCCTATTCTTGAAAGAACGGACTAACAGGGTCAGCTACCTAGCCAACTTTCATAATTAAATGCCGTCACTGTATGGATAACTCTTATTGTGAAAAGAACTATTACTGTATAATTGATGGGTAGAGCCAAAGAGTGTGAACTATACAAGTTAACAATAACATTTGATAAAATGAAAGAAGAGGCTCCGGTGTATAGAGAGGACCTCACCGTTTAAAAAGTAACCATAGAAACGACGGAACCCACTATTTTTTTTTTTTTTTTATTTTTTTTTATTTAGTATCGTTAGAATTTCTTATTTCCAGGCGAAATGCCTGGAAGGAATAAAAAATCGTGGTTGGGAAGGTCATAGTAGCAAAAGCCATTGGAATTTATATTTTTTTTATATATCGGAATAATCCGTTTTGTTATTAATTGACGGGGGGGGGAAAGGATGACTGAAAGAAGAGAAATCAATTAGTTATTCATTAAGGTTTAATTTGATTCAATGACCAGAGTTAGACGAGGATATACAGCTCGGAGACGTCGAACAAAAATTCGTTTATTTGCATCAACCTTTATTGGGGCTCATTCAAGACTTACTCGAACGACTATTCAACAGAAAATGAGAGCTTTGCTTTCCTCTCATCGAGATATAGGCAGGCAAAAGAGGGATTTTCGTAGTTTGTGGATCACTCGAATAAATGCAGTAATTCGTGAGAATAAGGTATTCTATAATTATAGTAGATTAATACCAAATCTGTACAAGAAGCAATTGCTTCTTAATCGTAAAATACTTGCGCAAATATCTATATCAAATAAGAATTGTCTTTACATGATTTCCAATAAGATTATCAAATAAAGGATATGATATTATCAAATATAATACAGAAATGATGGAAATTGAAACAGAATTCCCCGGAGAATGAACTCCGGGAAGATAGAATAAAAATATTAAGATAAGTAGTAGGAATGAACGAACATGTTTCAATAAAAAAAAGATTTCTTCTTCCCCATTTTTTATTTCTTATAACACAAGAAAAAATCGGGATTCTAGGCCTTTTGAACAAAACATCAATCTGAGCTTGAGTTCCGATTGGAGTTTTGAGTCAATTGAGGAGTATGTTTATTTATTTTTGGTTCTAGGACCAGTAGTTCTGGGGATCGACTCGGCTCTCTCAAATTGTTTCTCATTATTAAGAAAAGGTAACAAAGATAAAATACGAGCTTGTTTTATAGCAATAGTAATTAATCGTTGTTGTTTCAGGGTCAATTTATTCACCCGTCTAGATAATATTTTTCCTTGTTCACTAATAAATCGACTAATTAAACTCATGTTTCTATAATCGATTCGATCCCCCGATCCAATTGGGGACAAACGCCTACGAAAGGATCGCTTGTATTTACGAAAAGGTTGCTTGGATTTATCCATGGTTTATTCCTTATCTTTAAAATTCTATTTCTTTATTCATTTCAGATTCAGATCTGACCGAAATAGGCTTTGATTCGTATCGTATATATTAGATTCGTATCGTATATATTATACATATCATTTTGATTCGTATCGTATATATTATACATATCATATATAATGCATATCATATATATATGAAAATGAAATCGGGTTTGATTTGTATTGTATATATTATGCACATTATATATGTTAAGTTTATATATGTTAAGTTCTTCCTCTTCCTTGGAAAGATCACGCACACGTTCCGTTCCATCTATTTCTTTATTTCCCCATGAATCGTATGCTTGTGACAATAGCGACAAAATTTTCTCAATTCTAATCGACTGGATGTATTGCGTCGATTCTTTTGAGTAATATATCTAGAAATACCCGGCGATTCTTTATTGACACCATTTCGGACACAACTGGTACATTCCAAAATAACCCTGACTCTGACATCTTTACCCTTGGCCATGAACCCCCCTTTTTATTTTGGATCGACTTAACTTCTTCTATTTTCGACCAAAACCGAAGAAGAATAAAAGAACAAAAAAAATCAATAAGAAAATCAATAGAAGTTACTAACTTGAAATTCAATTAATATTAATAGAGTAATAGTTATAATTAATAATAGAGTAATAATTAAGTAATACAATTTCTTTCTAACTATCAATTATTCCTATCTTAAATCCCAATATTTCATTTAAATATCTTCTTTCTATGCTATGATTTCGTGGATCCTGCCCTAGATCTGGATACACATTTCCATTTCTGTTCCCCAAAATTCGATCTTAAATTCACCAGATTTTTGTCGAGGTTCAATACACTTTTTCTTTTTCTTTCCTTCCTATCCTAAAGAACTGAAAAAAAAAAAGGGAAGGGGCGAAATTTTAGTCACGTAGAATTGTATCCCTAGTTTTCTTCATTTCTTCGCATATTAATAACTAGAATGAAAAAAAAGGGAATGACAAGGCATCTGGGAATAAACGATTAATTTCTATCAATAGACCTGCTAAAGACCCAAACCATAGAGTAGTTAGCACAGGTGCCACAGAGAGATATGTTTTTATATCTCGCATTGAAAATCCTCCTTCTTTATTGTAATACATATATGTATGGTCAGATGTTGTAGTTCAAGATCATTTGTATTTTTTTCTTTACGCGAAATTCCTAACTAAAATAGATATGTACAATGAACCAATAGATGAGATTTTCCTGTCCCTAAAAAAGAAAAAGATGACCCCTTCTTCCTGAACATTTCCGATCAATTTTTATTCTTTTTTTTATACGTTACAGATGTATAAAATTTTTTTATTATATGAAACCAAAAAGAAGAAATGACAAGAAAATTGTATATAGATGGAGGAAAAAATAACGATGTGGAAAACAAGACAGGGATTTTGTACAATGACACTGTACAAGACAAGAACTTTAAAAAGGGATGTAGCGCAGCCTGGTAGCGCGTTTGTTTTGGGTACAAAA